AGTTTATTTTTCTATCAAAAGAAGATATACAAATTTATAAAATTTATAAAAGATTAAATGAAATCTCAAAGAATCCCAAGATTCAGTCTATTATTCAGTAAATACCTGTATATTTTAAAAAATAGTTTCATTCGCGAGGAGCTGGATGAGAAGAAACTCTCATGTCCGGTTCTGTAGTAGAGATGGAATTGAGAAACAACCATCAACTATAACCCCAAAAGAACCAGATTTCGTAAACACCATAGAGGAAGAATGAAAGGAATATCTTATCGAGGCAATCGTATTTGCTTCGGTAAATACGCTATTCAGGCACTTGAACCCGCTTGGATCACATCTAGACAAATAGAAGCGGGACGAAGGGCAATGACACGAAATGCACGACGGGGGGGTAAAATATGGGTACGTATATTTCCAGACAAACCCGTTACAGTGAGACCCACAGAAACACGTATGGGTTCAGGGAAAGGATCCCCCGAATATTGGGTAGCTGTTGTTAAACCAGGTAGAATACTTTATGAAATGGGTGGAGTAGCAGAAAATATAGCCAGAAAAGCTATTTCAATAGCGGCGTCCAAAATGCCTATCCGAACCCAACTCATTATTTCGGGATAGAAATGTAGAATCAAAGGAAAGCGGTCTTTGTTTGAGATGAAAAAAAAACAATTGCAGATTTCTTTTTTTTTTTTACTTCGCCCTTTGCATTGAAAGAAGAGATTCAAAAATAATATGATTCAACCTCAAACCCTTTTGAATGTAGCGGATAATAGCGGAGCCCGAGAATTGATGTGTATTCGAATCATAGGGGCTAGTAATCGACGATATGCTCATATTGGTGACGTTATTGTTGCTGTAATCAAGAAAGCCGTCCCAAATACACCTCTAGAAAGATCAGAAGTGATCAGAGCTGTAATTGTACGTACTTGTAAAGAACTCAAACGAGAAAACGGTATGATAATACGATATGATGACAATGCTGCGGTTGTTATTGATCAAGAAGGAAATCCAAAAGGAACTCGAATTTTTGGTGCGATTGCCCGAGAATTAAGACAGTTAAATTTCACTAAAATAATTTCATTAGCACCTGAAGTATTATAAGATGAGACCGTGAGATAGTTATAGTATTTGAATGAAATTAATTAGTAGATTGTGTATCACGCATATACCTTTTAAAATCCGTAACTATTTAATAAAATAAAAAAAAGCATGTTGATTAGATCAAAATTAAAAGTAAACAATAATTTTCGTTTATCATGGGTAAGGACACTATTGCTAACATAATAACCTCTATTCGCAATGCTGACATGAATAGAAAAGGAATGGTTCGAATATCATCTACTAACATCACCGAAAACATTGTTAAAATACTTTTACGAGAAGGTTTTATTGAAAACGTAAGGAAACATCAGGAAAACAACAAGGATTTTTGGATTTTAACCCTACGACATAGAAGGAATAGGAAAGGACCATATAAAACTATTTTAAATTTAAAACGGATCAGTCGACCTGGTCTACGAATCTATTCTAACTATCAACGAATTCCTAGAATTTTAGGCGGGATTGGGATTGTAATTCTTTCTACTTCTCGGGGTATAATGACAGACCGAGAAGCTCGACTACAGGGAATCGGCGGAGAAATTTTGTGTTATATATGGTAATCTTTATGATATTCGAATTATACACGGAACTCCCCCCCCCTATTTGTAAAAAAAAGAGACAAGAGGTGGTTTATAATATCACTCCTCCCTCATTAGTTGATACTTTCCAAGGTGTTTTTGTTTTCACCAGCACCAGGAATGAAAGAACAAAAAAAAGGATTTATGAAGGTTTACTTACTGAATCACTTCCCAAGGGTGTATTTTGGGTTTGTTTAGATATAAGGGGCTCCTATTCTAGGTTACGTTTCAGGAAGGATTCGACATAGTTTGATACATAGACTAGGTCATATAGAGTAAAAATTGCAATAAGTTGTTACGATTCAACCAGCATATAATTTAGAGAATACGAAACAAAGATTCTAATGATTAGGTGAAGTAGTCTTTTCAATTGAAATATTCCTTTTTTAGTAGAGATACAATTTGAAATACGAAATTTCAAGAAACTTATTTTCTTCCAATAAATGGATTCGGAATTAAAGTAAGGAATGACCAATATGAAAATAAGGGCCTCCATTCGGAAAATTTGTGAAAAATGTCAACTGATCCGTAGGCGGAGACGAATTATAGTAATTTGTTCCAATCCGAGACATAAACAAAGACAAGGATAATCTTTATAAAAAAAAAGGACCCCTAAAGGCCACCCACGATATACACAGAAAAATAAATAAAGGATCCTTTTTGACATGAAATGGATATATCCATATATCTCTGACTTAGATTTATGATATGATAAAATATGGCAAAATCCATACCAAGAATCGGTTCACGTAGGAATGGACGTATTGGATCACGTAAAAGTACGCGTAGAATACCAAAGGGAGTTATTCATGTTCAAGCAAGTTTCA